TGTGTCTCAACAGGAAAATCGATGTTTTACTACCGATCATAAGTTTTATGTTCAGTGTAGCCTTCATACTGAAAATTATGATCAAGGATTGCTTTATCAATCACCATCTACTTTGGAGATACCTTCTGAAACATTTTTAAAATCCAAAAATTCAATATCTTCCCGCGAATTAGTGAATCAAGCGGGTTCTTTTGTGCAGAATAATAAACAGAAAACAGCGGGTTAATCTTTTAAAATTCCATTGTAAATGTGAAATACTCATATAAATTATAAATGTACAAATGTGGGAGAGATCAAGAAAATGCAGGGTAATTTATCTGATTGGCTAGTCAAGCATGAGCTAGTTCATAGATCTTTGGGCTTCGATTACCAAGGAATAGAGACTTTACAAATAAAAACTGAGGATTGGGACTCCATTGCTGTCATTTCATATGTATATGGTTACAATTATTTACGCTCCCAGTGCGCCTATGATATAGCACCAGGTGGATTTTTAGCTAGTGTGTATCATCTTACGAGAATACGGTATGGTATAGATAAACCTGAAGAGGTATGCATAAAAGTCTTTGTCCCAAGGAATAATCCTAGAATACCGTCTGTTTTCTGGGTTTGGAGAAGTGCAGATTTTCAAGAACGGGAATCATATGATATGTTGGGAATCTCTTATAATAATCATCCACGCCTTAAACGTATCTTGATGCCTGAAAGTTGGATAGGTTGGCCCCTACGTAAGGACTATATTACTCCAAATTTCTATGAAATACAAGATGCTCATTGAATGACAAGAAACTAATGTTAATGTATATGATAATGACACGACTCCAGAATTCATTTAAGGAATATTTTAACGTCCTGTTTCATCTGAAACAGAGTAACTGCACTCTAATTCGTATTCTGGATGGGCTAAAAGCTAAAAAAGATGCTTCATTGATATTCCCCAATTTGAAAGATATACATTTCGTATGAGTAAAAACAATAGAATAGGATGAATAAAAAGAGTTCTGTACCATGTAACATGAACTTTGTACCGCGCACATTACTTAGAGGGATCTCAGGAAGTAAAAAAAAGTTAAATAAAGTAGAAGTGGGTAAGTAGGAATGAAAAATAGAATAAATATAAAATACGAAAACAAAATTAAGAAATGCAAAAGGATCAGATTTTATTTGTACTGTGTTTGAAATACATTCTGTTTATTTATATCCTTCAACTCCTTTAGACTTTTAAGTTTTTTAACCAATCCTTTAACGTATTAATTTTAGATATATATGTTAGATATATATGAAGGCTTAACATTTGGGTGAGAGAAAGCACGGTATGAACAAATAAAAAATAAAAGAAAGCATAATCCCATTTTGTTCTTTACCATATATATTTTATCCATCTCAAAAATGGAGGTCTATATCCATACACTATCCATATACCCTATTAGACCTAATTATACCTAGATGATATAGAATTTAGGTATACATATATATAATGCTTGAGGCTATTAATGAATATATATCCCATTAATTTGTATGACTAATTATTTGATACATTATTTACGTGTCAGGAACCAGATTTGAACTGGTGACACGAGGATTTTCAGTCCTCTGCTCTACCAACTGAGCTATCCCGACCTTTTCTCGCGCATTATCCTAGTAGAGCACTTTATCTATGTCAATTAAAGGGACTAAAAAATTAAGAAAGTATTAAAAAATCTTACCCAGCTCCTGAATTTCTTAGATTAAAAAAAGATAAGATAAAAAGTAGTTAGGAAGTATAGTTAAGTTAGTACTTAAAATGGGCTTTTATTGGGGATAGAGGGACTTGAACCCTCACGACTTATAAAGTCGACGGATTTTCCTTTTACTATAAATTTCATTGTTGTCGGTATTGACACGTAGAATGGGACTCTCTCTTTATTCTCGTCCGAATAATCAGTTTTTAAAAAGATCTATACAGACTCTGGAATGAATAATTTGATCACTGAATATTCGATTCTTCCTTAAACTTTGATTGGAATATGGAATAGATTTACAATAACTCTTAAATTTTTCATATATATATATATATTATAATGGATTCGGGCCGCGATTAATCAATCGTTTACTATGGTCAGTATGTATATATACGTATATAGGGCGGGCATCCTCTCTGTAATTTTGATAGAAGAATTCCGGCTACCAGCGCAACGTAATCAACTTCATTCGTTAGAACAACTTCCATTGAGTCTCTGCACCTATCTTTTTTTATTGTAGTTTTATATTAAAATTAAAAAAACTATAAATTAAACCCTTTTTCTCAAAATAAAGATTTGGCTCAGGATTGCCCATTTTTAATTCCGGGGTTTCTCTGAATTTGGAAGTTATCACTTAGCAGGTTTCCATACCAAGGCTCAATTTAATCAAGTCCGTAGCGTCTACCGATTTCGCCATATCCCCTTTTGCGACAGGATCCAGTTGTAATTCTATTCAATTCCTTTATTTATTTTATTTATCTTGGAATCAAATCATTGCGTTGAATTTATTAGATAATGATTCTTAGATCTAAAAGTGTATGCCACTATTTTTTTGCCATTCTCTATCATTTCCATTGTATTGAATGAACCCTAATTTGTTCCAATCGGACATGATTCTATCATTGATGTGCCTCCAATTCAATATGAATAGATATATCCCACCTCTATAATCTCTCCTCCCTTCATTTTGACTTTAAAAGCGCAATTTGTAATACTGGAAGGATCGATACTCATTACTTATTTTTTTTTTTTTTTCGCCCTATCTTCTCTGAATGACAACAAAGGAATGTCTTAATTATAATTTTAATTGTATCTTTATAATAATAATATCTTTATTCTTAAATCTTAGAATGGATTCACTATCATTATATTATATAATATAATTAATTATATAATTTATTTAGAGATAATTAATAATTACTTAGCATAATTTGGTATAACTGTTCTAAGAAATAATTAGACTTTTCTAAAATAGAATATCAAATTCAATTTGATATTATATTCTTAATCAAGTAATAATTATGGAAATATTATGTCTTTTTAAGTATTATTATTAAGTAATTATTAATACTATGAATTAAAATTTTTAAAATAATAAATATTAATTATAAAGAAATTAATAGCTAATATATTAAATCTGGTAGTTTCTGGACTCCCTATTCACTATTTCTATTTCTGCTATGTGAGCCCGCTTAGCTCAGAGGTTAGAGCATCGCATTTGTAATGCGATGGTCATCGGTTCGATTCCGATAGCCGGCTTTTATCTATCTATTTTTTCATGATTGATAATATCTTCTCCCCCCTTTCTTCAAATATCGGTCGCTGATCTATTATGTCGTGTTAACTTGCAACTATGAATAAAAAATAGATTGGAATGGAGCAATTAGATCTATACAGAACAAATCATAAAACAGAGACTTAACTTCTTTACTATCATATACAAAAAATATAGATATTGATACAATGCATTTCATTCTATTTTCATTCTACTTTAGTATTGTATACTTCAGTAGATTTAGCCTTGCTTTGTTTATCCTTTAGTTTAGTCTTAATTTAGATTTTTCTTTAAATTTTTCAATAAAAAAAAAGGAGTTTTATGTCTCGTTACCGAGGGCCTCGTTTCAAAAAAATACGCCGTCTGGGGGCTTTACCAGGATTAACTAGTAAAAGGCCTAGATCTGGAAGTGATCTTAAAAACCAATTGCGTTCTGGGAAAAAATCGCAATATCGTATTCGTCTAGAAGAAAAACAGAAATTGCGTTTTCATTATGGTCTGACAGAACGACAATTACTTAGATATGTGCATATCGCTGGAAAAGTCAAAGGGTCAACAGGTCAGGTTTTACTACAGCTACTTGAGATGCGTTTGGATAACATCCTTTTTCGATTAGGTATGGCTTCAACCATTCCTGGAGCCAGACAATTAGTTAACCATAGACATATTTTAGTTAATGGTCGTCTAGTAGATATACCAAGTTATCGTTGCAAACCCCGAGATATTATTACTACGAAGGATAAACAAAGATCGAAATCTCTGATTCAAAATTATATTGCTTCATCGCTCCGGGAGGAATTGCCAAAACATTTGACTATTGACTTATTCCAATATGAAGGATTAGTAAATCAAATAATAGATAGTAAGTGGATTGGTTTGAAAATAAATGAGTTGTTAGTTGTAGAATATTATTCCCGTCAGACTTGAACCTAATGAAAATAACAAGAAAGGTTCAGACAAAAGGAAATAGATTTAAGAGCCTTGATCCACATTTTTTTTCTTATTCACGTATCACAAATGGATCGGCAGTAGGATTTTTTTTTTTTTGCTTTTCCCATATTTCTATTTTACGTACCACAGTAATGTAATTAGGAATAGAGAATCTCTATCAAATCAAATAAAGTTCTTACTTACTGTTGGAATAATGCTATCAATTGTTATTTGAATTTGATACATTGTGATCGGTAACGTTGGTGACTCGATAGAAACGGAAAGAGAGGGATTCGAACCCTCGGTAAACAAAAGCCTACATAGCAGTTCCAATGCTACGCCTTGAACCACTCGGCCATCTCTCCTACATAATCATAATCTTATTATTAACCAGAAACCGAGTGAAGTGAATAGCGAGTCATTCATATTATTTATTCCAGTACGGGTAGGACCCATTACTGGTTACATAGGAATAAAAGATTTCTTTCAAATTTCATATTTCTCAACACCAATTTACTTAATGGATTTTTATATTTCAATTGTATGACGCATACGCATTATGCAAACAAAAGAGTATGGTTACTCTCCTCTATTTTATCATGGAATTATTATTCCATTCTTTATTTTTCCTCTTTTGATTATAACCAAATTAAAACTTTTCGAGTTACCAGAATCTATAGTAAAATAAAGTCCTTGGTTAGTCAACTTAGAGAAAATCGTAATAGTTCCGTTTATCAGTATACTACTTAATTTGTAGGAAATCCAATCTCATTCAAATATTTCATATCTCATCTCATCCCCCCTTGGGCACAATTTGAGCGGAATATCCACATCTTTTTTTAGAATTAGTCTATTTTTATGATATTTCGTACTACTGTACAATTCGGATAATTTTCCTTTGGGAAAATGAGAAGAATTATAGAATGGATTGTTAATTATGCCTAGATCCCGGATAAATGGAAATTTTATTGATAAGACTTCTTCAATTGTAGCCAATATCTTATTACGAATAATTCCGACAACTTCAGGGGAAAAAAAGGCATTTACTTATTACCGAGATGGTGCGATTTGATTTTTTTTCTTGCTTTTTTAGACCTTAATCTGAGAGAGAGAAGCGTGGTTCGGGATAGAAAGAAACAAATTTTTTTTAAACCAACGCTTGGTGAAGGTGAAGTTTAAAGATAGAACAATTCCTTCTGTCGTGTATCCTCGATTGATACGGCTTCAGATGCTTTAATTATCGATTTTAGTATTGAGCGAAAGGTTACACCTATAGGTTCTGGATTGCGGGTCAATACTACGCCACTAGTACCAATGGGCGGCATAGAGGAAGAAGCACTACTCTACGGAATCAACAACACGAAAACTTTGTTATATTATAAATTACCCCTTCTCGGTATTGGGACTAATAAGAAAAGAAAGAATGAATGGTTGGGACAACAAACATCCATCTCGTTTGTACTTTGGATACCCATATAACCATCAAAGATTGTTGAAGTGACTGATTCCTGGAAATAGAAGGCGTTGTGAACAAAGAAATTGTTGGAGTGACTATTTCCATCTAGCACTAATACAATTGGTGTTAAGAAAAGACCTCTTTCGGGAAGGCTGGCTAGAAATTTCTTGTAAAAATACTAGCCCCCATCAGTTCATAATGAGAATAGTGAAATCTTGATTCCAGAGATTATGTCCCTTAGTACTATGCACAGAGGGGAGGAGCCGTATGAGATAAAAATCTCATGTACGGTTCTGGAACGGAGATTCTTTGATATAGAATGAACGGCCGTAACGGATGTCGGCTCAATCCGAAGGAAATTATGCGGAAGCTTTACAAAATTATTATGAAGCTACGCGACCAGAAATTGATCCCTATGATCGAAGTTATATACTCTATAATATAGGCCTTATACACACAAGCAACGGAGAGCATACGAAGGCTTTGGAATATTATTTCCGGGCACTAGAACGAAACCCATTCTTACCACAAGCTTTTAATAATATGGCCGTGATCTGTCATTACGTGCGACTATCTCCATTATAGAAAAAAGATAAAGGCTAGTAAATACTAGAATAAAATAGGCTTTCTACATATGTATCGTCCAAAGCAACGATTTTTATCAGCTGTAGCAAGGAAAAATACTTCAAATATAAATGAATAAGTACGCCTATATACTCTATGGATAAAGGATCGAATTGATAGAGAAAGCACCGTAAAGATCAATTAGCAAGTTATTAGGTCGATACAGTTAAGAACTGCTTACTTATGTCATAATATGAGATATAAAGTTAGGAATCTACTTATGTAATAGAGTCGATCTACTAAGGTATTGAGCAGCGGTGTAGCATCAGATCCCAAAGATAGTAAGTTCTTTTTTCTTACGGAGGAAAGTCTTTTCAAAAATTCTATATGAATTTCATATATGAGATGAAACCGAGATAGTTACCTTTCAGAAAATCCTAACGATATAGGGGGAGTTAATTCTTATGAAGGTAGGAGAAAAGATAAAACTGATTATTGATCAAAATTAGAGTTTGAAACTTATGTAATTAACTTAACTTCGTCTGGTTAACCCAAGAAAACTGGGTTAGGTTTATGAAAAATCTAATTCAGTTAGCATAGGGTAGATTAAAAAGATGGGACACAAAAAGAGTCGATTGCTGAGCCGTATGAGGCAGGAAACTCTCAAGTACGGTTCTAAGGGAAGGAATTTAACCACCTATTCCGACCGGGGAGAACAGGCCATTCTACAGGGTGATTCTGAAATTGCGGAGGCTTGGTTCGATCAAGCTGCTGAGTATTGGAAACAAGCTATAGCGCTTACTCCAGGTAATTATATTGAAGCACATAATTGGTTGAAGATCACGAGGCGTTTCGAATTCGAATAAAAGCACTCGCTTTATTAATTTTTTAATTTATTAAAATGGTGATTGGATCCATCAATCAACTAAAATAGATAGTTACTATGAGAAGATCCAATCAAGAATTTCATTATATCTCTTCTTCCTAAAAAATTCTATTTTGTATAGTATCCCATAAGGATAAAGGTATTTGATAATAAAAAGGGTCCGTTGGGCACCTAATCGTTATGTCATAATAGATCCGAACACTTGCCCCGGATCAACTTCGATATCATAATTGCTCTAGTGAATAACTAAATAAAATAGATGAATGAGAGATGGGGGACCGATGATAAAAAAAAAAAAAAAATATCCATCTTTCAGAAGTTTCACTAAAAACTTGACTGTTGGCAGGTCTCTTTGTATGTGTTGTCCGGAAAGAGGAGGACTTAATGA